TAATCAAATGAAATAAAGCAACTCGATAAGAACCCATACCTAGAGCTAACATCATATAACCTAATTGAGACATTGTAGAATAAGCTAAACTTCTCTTAATGTCCTTTTGAGCAAGAGCTAAAGTTGCTCCTAATAGTACTGTTATTATACCAATAAAAGATATTCCATACATTATGTAAGGTATAACTATAAAAAGAGGAAAGAGTCGAGCAACTAAAAAAATTCCCGCTGCGACCATGGTAGCAGCATGTATGAGAGCTGAAATAGGAGTAGGTCCCTCCATAGCATCAGGTAACCATACATGAAGGGGAAATTGAGCAGATTTAGCAACTGCGCCAGCAAATAACAAGAAAGCACATAAAATTAAAAATAAGCAATTGACTTCATTATTATTAATTAAGTTATTAACTATTTCAAACAAATCCCGAAATTCAAAACTACCCGTTATCCAATAAAGACCTAAAATTCCTAATAATAAGCCAAAATCTCCTACACGATTAGTCACAAACGCTTTTTGACAAGCATTTGCAGCAATAGGTCGTGTGAACCAAAAACCTATTAATAGATATGAACACATTCCAACTAATTCCCAAAAAATATAAATTTGTATCAAATTAGAACTAGTAACTAAGCCCAACATAGAAGTATTGAAAAAACTCATATACGAAAAAAATCTCAAATATCCTTGATCATGAGACATATAATTATCACTATAAATAAGAACCAGAAGTGCAACAGTAGTAATTAACATTAACATAATAGAAGTAAGTGGATCGAGCAAGTAACCAAATTCTAAAGAAAAATCATTATTAATAGTCCAACACCATACATATTGATAAATGGACTGACTATTTATTTGCTGAATAGAAAGCTTCATTGAAAAAATAATAACTATACTTAACAACAAAATACTAGAAAAAGACCATATACGTCGAAGATTCTTTGTTGCCGTTGGAAAAAATAAAAGTCCAGCTCCTATGATCAAAGGAACTTGAAGTGGAAGGAAAGGTATGATCCATGTATATTGGTATATATGTTCCATAGTAGAAGATAAAATTTTGTATATTTAATTTATTTTTTTGTTTACAATTCAGGGACTCGTGCTTCTTTTGAAATTTGAGATTTGATAAAAGTTAATAAAAAAACAAGATATTATATATCTTGAATAGAATCCAATTTTTTTTCTTTTTTAGTCTATATCAAATATTAATATTGAGTATTTTTTTAATATTCAAATCACGAAGTTCTAATTGGTCAAATAATTAATTTATTATTGAAAGTTTGAAATACTTAATATTCGAAAATATGAAGCCTATGAAGTAAAAATACAAAACAAAATCCCACTTTGATTTCTATTATTAAAGATCAAAAGAATAAGAAAAATTCGACTAAAAAAACTATGAATCATAAAATCAACTAAAGATCGAATATCTAATAAAGCCAATAATGATAAAAGATAAATAACGAATGTAAGTATTGTTTTTTCTATTCTGTAATTTATTTCGAATTATTAACACATTTTATACAAAATTTTTAGATTGTTTTCTATTTCAAACAAAATTCGATTTTTTTGTTATCCTTTTTTTATTATATATTATATAGAAAAGAATATTGGTTACGTTATTTTCTAATTTCTATAATAAAAAAAAAAAATGTCTAAAATTCAAATCATGGATCCTTTGAAAAAATTTATTTATTGGGACCTTTTCAATTTATAAATCCAAATTTCGATGTATTTTCAAAAAATAAGTCAAACTTTTCAATTAAGATCTAATGTAGAAATTGAGTTCTGAACGTTTTCAATAGAATTTATTATGTAACATGTAAATTAAATGTAACGCATGAAAGAGATATAACTCGAAATTCTTATTAATCTTAATCAAATATTTTGAATTATTTTTATAGAAATAGAGAAAATAGAAATCTATTTTCTAGTGTAAAAAAGGGCTATCGTCTCGAATCTAAATACATAGATAATGAATATAAAACAAAGATTTGTTTGAATAATAGATGTCTTTCACATCCAACTATAATACTAAGTAATCAATTCTATTTTTAATGGCAGTTCCAAAAAAACGTACTTCGATTTATAAAAAACGTATTCGTAAAAATATTTGGAAAAAAAAAGGGTATTGGGCGGCGTTAAAAGCTTTTTCGTTGGCAAAATCTCTTTCGACTGGGAATTCAAAAAGTTTTTTGTACAAAAACTAAGTAATTAAACCTTGTAATGATCGAAATCGATCCGATTCCAGAAAGAAAATGATAGAAAAATTATAACTAATTTCATTTTTCGAATCAAAAATAGAAAAAAGAAAGGATTGAATCTTTTAGTGATTAATTGAATGTTTTGAATTTTAGAAAATTGGAATTTTGTTATGATATGAAGACTAATAATTTTTATACTGACTCTAACATAGTCCTTTTGGTTGAAAACCCTTTTTTAAGCTATATATAGAGAATAGTCCATCAATTTAATTTTCTTTTTTAGTCTACTTTATTTATAAGAAAGATGGGGATTTTTTATCCCCATCAACCTATTTGTTTTGTCACAATACAAAAAAAGTAATAAACTCTTTTTTCCCCAGATAAATTCTAAATTGTATATTTTTTCAAAAAAGGCAAATAGAAAATGGTTAAACTTTCACTTTCGGAAATAGTATTTCTCGAAATTTATATATATTTGTCTGTTTCAATTCAAATTGATCAAAAAAGACTTTTTACTACGTTTATTTCTTTTTTTTGAAATCAACTACAAAAATTCATTTATCATTACCAAATAAAAATAAAATGATAGTAAGGTCTATTTTAAGATAAAATAAAAAATCTTCTCGTTACAAGGGTTTTATGTAAAAAAAAATAGCAACTACACGAACTAAGTAATATAGAATTTTATTGTGAATATGAACCATTTATTTCAATTGTTGAATAAAAAAGCAGTTGCAATTTACAAACCGAAATTGAATACAATTTTTCAAAAAAAAAATTGTATTCAATTAATCTCGACGATTCATTAAAAATATATTAGTATATCTTTAAACAAGCCGCTATGGTGAAATTGGTAGACACGCTGCTCTTAGGAAGCAGTGCGAGAGCATCTCGGTTCGAGTCCGAGTGGCGGCATGGTTTAAATTATGAAAAAATTTCAATAGTGTTATAACCTATAAGAAATAATGAAACTGAAATCTTTTTTTTTCTGATTTCCATTTTAGAATTTAGAATTGAAAGATTTCTTTTTTTTTAATCCTTTTTTTTATTTATATGATATTTTCGATGTTAGAGCATATTTTAACTCATATTTCTTTTTCAATAGTTTCCGTTGTAATTACACTCCATTTGATAACTTTATTAGTCAATGAACTAGTAGGACTATATAATTCATTAGAAAAAGGCATGGTAGTTAGTTTTTTCTTTATAACAGGATTATTAGTTACTCGCTGGGTTTTTTGGAAACATTTTCCATTAAGTGATCTATATGAATCATTAATATTCCTCTCTTGGAGTTTCTACCTTATTCATATCATTCTCTTTTTTTTTAAAAAAGAAAAAATTTTATTAAATGCAATAACTGCACCAAGTGCTATTTTTACTCAAGGATTTGCTACGTCAGGCCTATTAACTGAAATGCATCAATCTTCAATATTAGTACCCGCTCTCCAATCCCAATGGTTAATGATGCACGTAAGTATGATGGTATTGGGTTATGCGGCTCTTTTATGCGGATCATTATTATCAGTAACACTTCTAATTATTACATTTCAAAAAGAAATAATACGTTTTTTTGATAAAGGAAAACAGTTATTAACTGAGCCTTCGTTCTTTAATGAGATTCAATACATGAATGAAAAAAGCAATATTCATATTGTACAAAATGTTTCACCCTCTTCTATTAGAAATTATTACAGGTTTCAATTGATTGAACAACTGGATCATTGGAGTTATCGTGTTATTAGTCTAGGATTTATATTTCTAACCATAGGTATTCTTTCAGGAGCAGTATGGGCCAATGAGGCATGGGGATCATATTGGAATTGGGATCCCAAGGAAACTTGGGCATTTATTACTTGGACCATATTTGCAATTTATTTACATATTCGAACAAATCAAAAGTTACGAGGTGCAAATTCGGCAATTGTGGCTTTTATAGGTTTTCTTATAATTTGGATATGCTACTTTGGAGTAAATCTATTAGGAATAGGACTACATAGTTATGGTTCATTTACATTATAATTCTGGTTTATTTACATTAATGAATGCTTAATTCAATGAAACAAAGGGCCGTACGAAAATGTAGTACAAGGGCCAAGCGAGAGCCGTTTAAATCATGATTTAAACGGCTCTCACAAGCCTCAAACGGACCCACTTAGAATTACCATTCAGGCTTGTCTCTTATCTTATGTAAAGAACACCTTTTTTTTATTTCATTTAATGAAATTTGAAATGAAATGAAATTTATCTATAAAAATAATTGGATAAAACAGCTTCTACTTTCTCAACTGAGAGTGAGAGAACGAAATCCGGGTAAACACCAATAGCTATTACTGGTAGAAAAATAGACGTTGAAACAAATAACTCGCGCGGTCCAGAATCAAAAAAAGAAGAGTTTCTAATATTAAATAATTTATATCCATAGAACATTTGGCGTGACATAGATAATGAATAAATAGGGGTTAATATCATTCCAACTGCCATTCCAAAAGTAATTAGTATTTTTGGTATTAAAAGATATTTTTGGCTGGTAATTATTCCAAAAAATATAATTAATTCCGCAATGAAACCACTCATACCTGGTAATGCAAGAGATGCCATTGAAAAGCTACTGAAAAGTGTGAATATTTTTGGCATTGGAATCCCTATTCCACCCATTTCATCGAGATAAACAAGACGTATTCTATCGTAACTAGTTCCCGCTAAGAAAAAAAGTGCAGCACCAATAAATCCATGAGAAATTATTTGTAAAATGGCCCCATTAAGTCCCGTATTAGTTATAGAACTAATTCCTATAATGATGAAACCCATGTGAGAGACAGAGGAATAGGCTATTCTTTTTTTTAAATTCCGTTGCCCGGGAGATGTTAAAGCTGCATAGATTATTTGTATTGTACCTATTATCATTAACCAAGGAGAAAATAGCAAATGAGCATGAGGTAATAATTCCATATTAATTCGAACCAATCCATATGCGCCCATTTTTAATAAGATTCCAGCTAAAAGCATACAAGTACTGTAATGTGCTTCTCCGTGGGTATCCGGTAACCATGTATGTAACGGTAGAATCGGTAATTTGACAGCAAAAGCAATAAAAAAGCCAAAATAAAAGATTATTTCTAATCCTACAGGATATGATTGATTCACTAATATTTCCAAATTTAATGTTGGTTCATTGGAACCATATAAACTAACACCCAGAACTCCCATTAATAAAAAAATGGAACCCCCTGCAGTATACAAAATAAATTTAGTAGCGGAATAGAGACGTTTCCTTCCTCCCCACATGGATAAAAGTAAGTAAACAGGAATTAATTCTAATTCCCACATTATAAAAAAAAGTAAAAGGTCTCGGGAAGAAAATGATCCTATTTGACCACTGTACATTGCTAACATCAAGAAATGAAATAAGCGAGAATCCTTAGTAATTGGCCAAGCCGCCAGAGTAGCTAAAGTAGTAATGAATCCTGTCAGTAAAATAGGTCCTATCGAAAGTCCATCGATTCCTAATCTCCAATGGAAATCAAAAAAGTGGATCCATTTATAATCTTCTGTCAGTTGGATTAATGGATCGTCTGGTTGAAAATGATAACAAAATGCATAGGTTGTTACAAGAAGCTCTAAAATAGATATACATATTGTGTACCACCTAATAATCTTATTTCCCCTATGAGGAAATAAGAAAATGAAAGAACCTGCAAATATCGGCAAAACTACAATCGTTGTTAACCAGGGAAAATGATTCGTAGTAAAGACAAGATACACTTGGGCCAAAAAAACCCGTACCCAAAAAGAAATACATTTCTTTTTGGGTACGGGTTTTTGTCGGTAAAAAAAATCCAACTATAGAATAAATGGATTCAAATGGAATTTTCTGAATCTATTAATAACCTAGACCCATACTGCGAGTTGTTTCATGCCATAAATAAACTCGAACGCTTAAAAAGTCGGTTGGACAGGCAGATTCACATCTTTTACAACCAACGCAATCCTCTGTTCTTGGAGCTGAAGCTATTTGTTTAGCCTTACATCCATCCCAAGGGATCATTTCTAATACATCCGTAGGACAAGCTCGGACACATTGAGTACATCCTATACATGTATCATAAATCTTAACTGAATGTGACATTGGATTTCTAATTTTTTTAACTTCATTAATTTTCAATCTAGTTCTAGTAAAGGAAATGAAATAGATATTCAAATACCAGACAAAAAAATTACTAGATGAATCAATGATTTTCCAGAATTCTTTGAATCAATCAATTTCTGGATTGGATCGGATACTTATTAGATAGAATATTATAAAATAAATAGAAAAAGGAGAGAAAGAAAAAGAAAAGAAGCCCAAAATACTTTGATTTATTCTATTTGTAAAAGTATATGGTAAAGTTCAATATCTAGTAATCTAAATTTAATTGATGAATAGTACAAAATATGCTAATTTTTATAATTAAAAAACAATAAAAATTATTTATTCAATAAATTGGATTGATTGATACGAATTGATTTTCTGTTACGATAAATTGAAGAAACAATAGCCAATCCAATAGCTGCTTCAGCGGCTGCAATAGCTATAACGAAAATTGAAAAAATGTCTCCTTTTAATTGGCGACTATCAAAAAAATCAGAAAATGTTACAAAATTGAGATTAACCGCATTTAATAGAAGTTCAAGACACATAAGAGCCCGAACTAAATTTCGGCTCGTGACTAATCCAAAAATTCCGATAGAAAATAAAAAAGCACTCAAAACAAGTACATGTTCGAGTATCATTGACCAGCTCCTTATCAATCTTTATTCATTTCAATATGAACAACAATTAAACCCAAATTTGATTGACTAAATTTGAACAAGTTAGAATCGAAGAAATTAAGAACAAAAAAAGTAGGTTAATTCTAAATTGAATGAAAAGCTTTTAAACCTATTCGAATAGAATTGAATGAAAAAAAATATTCTAAAATTTTCCTTTTGATTGCTAGTTTAAAAACGAAATTATTATTATTGCCGAGCCACGGCAATTGCACCTATTAAAGCAACTAAAAGAATTATTGAAATGAGTTCAAATGGAAGAAAAAAGTTGGTTGATAAATGAATTCCAATTTGTTGACTAGTATTTATCAAATCTTGTTCTAAAATTTGGTTTGATTTTGTAGTCCAAATAATACCATACCAGGACGTATTTAGAATAGTACTAGTTAATAAAACAAAAAGACTTGTACAAACCAATGAAGTAATCCCGTCCCCAACAGTCCACAGATGATAATTTTTATCATATTCTGGACCATTCATAAACATTACAGAAAATATTATTAATACATTTATAGCTCCGACATAAATAAGGAGTTGTGCAGAAGCTACAAAATGGGAATTTGCTAAAATATAGAATAAAGATATACAAACAAGAACCAATCCCAGCGAAAAAGCAGAAAAAATTGGATTGGTAAATAATACTACTCCTAGACCCCCTAATATAAGACCTAACCCCAGAAAAACTAAAAGAAAATCGTGTATTGGTCCAGGTAAATCCATTATATGTAAAATATGAGATAAAAAAATCAGAATGTTTCATGATCTTGTTGACTTGAACAGGAAAAATAAGTTTATGTGTTACTAATTTTTAAATCTTAATATGTATAACTTACTGTAAGTAAAGTTATTGAACCCATCACATTGTATTCGTTTTTATTTGAAAAAAGGGTAGTTAGCAACTAAAATTATTTATAATTTTTAGAGTAAACCCATTTTAAATACAACTTAAAGTCGCAATTTTCGCAAATGAATAGGAATAAAAATTTCTAGTTATTGATTATTGAACAAGAAAAAAACTTTTGAAATTAAAAAAAAAAGAATCTTAATATTAATAATAGTGTTCTTCAATCCCGAGATTTATTTTTTGTTTGAGGAAAATTAAAAATTGTTTGAATTGTAGAATCGTCAGTTATTGATATTGGTAAACGACCCAGCGCTATTTGATTATAATTTAATTCGTGACGATCATAAGTTGAAAGCTCATATTCTTCAGTCATGGATAAACAATTTGTTGGACAATACTCAACACAATTACCACAAAATATACAAATTCCGAAATCAATGCTGTAATTAAGCAATCTTTTCTTTCGAATATCCGTTTCCAATTTCCAATCAACAAGGGGTAAATCTATAGGACACGCACGAACACATACTTCACAAGCAATGCATTTATCAAATTCAAAGTGAATTCGACCACGAAAACGTTCCGATGTGATCAACTTTTCATAAGGATATTGAATAGTTACAGGTAAACGGTTAGTGTGAGATAAGGTAATCATAAAACTTTGACCAATGTACCTTGCCGCGCGTATTGTTTGTTGACCATAATTGATGAACCCTGTTACCATCGGAAACATATAGTAAATATTAATAAAAAAATAATATTATGTCTCTTTCTCTTGTTTACGAGAAGTTCTGAATGAAATTCCAGTGAAGATCAAATATTCTTTTTTTCGAATTTATAATGAAAGTAGTTGGAAAGAAGTTGTTAATAATAGATTACCTAAAGAAATAGGTAAAAGAAATTTCCATCCAAGATTTAATAATTGGTCCATTCTCAGTCTAGGTAAAGTCCATCTTGTTGTGATAGTAATGAACAAGAACAAAAAAGTTTTCACTAATGTAATGAAAATATCAAGTGTTGTTCCAAAGACTCCATCTACTTTATTTATCTCAAAAAATTCAGATATGTATATATATGGAATAGAAAAATTCCAACCACCCAAATAAAGGACGGTTACAAATAGTGAAGAGATTAGTAAATTTAGATAAGACGCAACATAAAATAAACCAAATTTAATACCTGAATATTCGGTTTGATAACCCGCTACTAATTCTTCTTCTGCTTCTGGTAAATCAAAAGGTAATCTCTCGCATTCTGCTAGAGAAGAGATTATAAAAACAATAAACCCTATGGGTTGCCGCCACAAATTCCATCCCCAAAAACCGTATTTTGACTGCGCCTCAACTATATCAACTGTACTTGAACTATTAGATAATCATAGTCGATAATAAGATCACTCTCGTCATCGCTATTACAAAACCGTACATGAGAATTTCACCTCATACGGCTCCTCAAGAGTCATAAATAAATTTCAGGTAACAACGGATTTTAGATTCTTTATGTTTGGAAAATCAATAATCAATAAAATGAAAATCAAATAAAAACCCTGAATTTAATTAAACCAATGAAATTCTGTCTGCTATACTATAAAAAAGTGCTTCAGAATTGATCTCATCCTTTATTTTAACTTTGAAAATCGCATTTTTTTTATTGAGTAATAACTTAATCCTTGAATAAAATACGCTTTTTATTAATAAAAATTGAACTTGAGTCTTGTTATTTTCGATTCCGAAAAAGAATTAACCATGAATGAATGGTTTATGCCATGACAAAAATTGCATTTATGGATCTCGGAAAAAATCTTTTTTTTGTAATTCTATTTAGATAGATTTTTAGATTAATATTATCCATTTTTTTTTTCGTTCCTCTTTTTTCTTATATTTCGGCTTGAATTAAAAAGTAAAGGATTACTTCGTTCCGGATAGTTATTCGCTTAATTCGTGGATAGGAGCATACTCTGGATCGGAATTTTTGAGAGTACTACTTAAAAATTTCTACCAATTTAAAGCCTCAATTTAGGATTTCTTTTATGTAAAAATTTCTATTCAGATAAGTTACATAATCTCTATTACAAATCCTTTTTGTACTTTGGTGTTCCTAATCGTCCACTCATTTTTTTTCAATCGCTATGGTAATTCAGGTCATATATCGTAATACATAAAAAAAATATAGTCAAAATTCAATAGAATTATTCTTATCAACCCGCTTCAAGTCGTGATAACCAATTAACCAATCTTGGGGTTGACTTTTTATGTTTATTTTCATTTAATCCTTGTACATAGGCAATGAGATTGCTTTTTTTACTGCAAATTTCCAAGCTGTTTTCTTTCACTCATCTAACTATCTGATGTTAGTTTATAAATTCGACCAGTGAATAAAAAAATTCAAATACTATTCAATACAATTTTTATTCTTAGAAACCTAAAAAGATATGGGTGAAAGTGAACACTTCTGTTTCAACGAATCGCACGTAGAGATATTGCTAACACACATAGAGCTAATGGTATTTCATAACTAATTGATTGGGCAGCAGCCCGTAGACCACCTAAAAAGGAATATTTATTATTTGATCCATATCCTGACATAAGAAGTCCAATGGGGGCAATACTTGAAATAGCGATCCATAAAAAAACTCCAATACTGAGATCGGCTAGAACAAGGCGAGAACCAAAAGGAATTACTGAATAACTTATTAGAATGGATATGACTGCTATAGAAGGCCCGATACTAAATAAATGCGTATCTCCTCTAGATGGAATAAGATTCTCTTTAAAAAGTAGTTTTGTTCCATCCGCGAGAGCTTGAAGAATTCCCAAAGGGCCGGCATATTCGGGTCCAACACGTTGTTGTATACCCGCGGATATTTCTCTTTCTAACCATACAATTACTAGTACACCTATTGTGATTCCGAATATGAGAATCAAAATGGGGAAAAGCATCCATATAGTCTCAAAAACTTCTTTTAAGGATTCCAGTCTGGAAAAAGAATTGATAGCTTGTACTTCCGTTATATCAATTATCATGTCAACGATCAACTTCTCCCATAATGATATCTATGCTACCTAGTATCGTCATAATATCAGCCAATTTCATTTTTTTAACTAACTGAGGAAGAATTTGCAAATTTATAAACCCTGGCGGGCGAATTTTCCATCTCCAAGGAAAAACACTTTGATCTCCTATCAAAAATATTCCTAATTCGCCCTTCGGGGCTTCGACTCTTGCATAAAGCTCTTGTTTCGACAATTCAAAGGTGGGAGATGGTTTTTTACTGATGAATCGATATTCAAAATCATTCCATTCAGGATTTTTTCTCCTATTCAAACGGCGGATTTCTAAATTCTCATAGGGACCTCCTGGAATTCCCTCTAGAGCTTGTTGAATAATTTTTACAGATTCTACCATTTCACCGATTCGTATTAAATAACGGGCTAATGAATCTCCTTCTTTTTGCCATTGAATCTCCCAATCAAATTCGTCATAACACTCATAATGATCAACTTTACGAAGATCCCATTGTATTCCGGAAGCTCGTAGCATTGGTCCTGATAAACCCCAATTTATTGCTTCTTCTTCCCCAATAATGCCCACGCTTTCAACTCGTTCTAAAAAAATTGGATTTCGTGTAATAAGTTTTTGGTATTCAGCAAGTGCTATTAAAAAATAATCACAAAAATCTAAACATTTATCTATCCATCCATAAGGTAAATCAGCAGCTACTCCCCCAATACGAAAATAATTATGCATCATTCTCATACCAGTGGCAGCTTCGAATAAATCATATATTAATTCTCTTTCTCTGAAAATATAAAAAAAGGGAGTCTGTGCGCCAATATCTGCCATAAAAGGGCCAAGCCATAACAAATGAGAAGCTATACGACTTAACTCCAACATAATTACTCTGATATAGCTAGCTCTTTTGGGTACTTGAATATTTCCCAATTGTTCCGGTCCATTTACAGTTATTGCTTCTGTGAACATAGTAGCTAAATAATCCCAACGTGTTACATAAGGCAGATATTGTACAATTGTTCGGTTTTCCGCGATTTTTTCCATACCCCTGTGTAAATAACCTACTATTGGTTCGCAATCAATAACATCTTCGCCGTCTAAAGTAATGATGAGTCGGAGAACGCCATGCATTGATGGATGGTGAGGGCCCATATTGACTTTCATGAGATTTTTTCTGGTAATTGGTACAGTCATAGGTTTTTCCTCGATTCATTCTTTGCCAAATTCATTTTTCCATGAATTGTTCAAAACAAAAAAAATAAGTTCATCAAAATTCAAGACCCAATAAATCAAATAATTAAAAAAGATTCTTCAAATTAACGTGTTTTTAGTTCTCTAATGTTCAATTGACTTATTAATTCTTTATAACGTACTCTATTTTTATTTGACAAATAAACCAGCAGTCGTTGACGTTTTCCCAAAATTTTTCGTAGACCTCTCTGAGATGAATAGTCTTTTTTGTGCAATTCCAAATGGGAAGTAAGTCTTCGTATCTTATTAGTAAAACAGAATACTTGAAATTCAATGGATCTCTTGTTTTCTTCTTTGTTTTCATGCGAAATAACAGATATGAATGAATTTTTTTTCATAAATTTTAAACCTTCGTTAACTTTTTTTAGTTTTAGCAAATATGGAATTTTATTGATCAGTAATAATAATGTCCGCTATTTGAATCTGGTATACACAATAATTTATTTATTCATTTTCTCAAAGAAACTGAAATTAATAAAGAAAATTATGTTGATTTTTTTCTGGATCTAATTGATACGTTATTGAATTAGTATCATGTATTGAAATTGAATCTATGACAAGCCGTGTGTTCACCTATTTATCCAAAGGGCAGATAGGCAATCTACAAGACAGATGTATCATAAATGAATTTTGAATTGTGGATACATATGTATTCTTAATATACTAAAACGACTCCCATTATTAGTATCAAACCAACAACGATTCATACAAGCTAAATCTTCTAATCGATAATTGGGCCAAAGAAATAATTTGAATTTTCTAAATGTATTTTTCTTTCGAACAAAATCGTTGTTTTCATCAAAAAATTGATTGCAGTTTTTTACCTGATTTACTATTGGGTTTGTATTTATACTATTCTTATTCTTTGAATTCAAACAAATTAAAATTCGCAATTCTCTACGACGTCTCGGTGAGAAAATATTTTCAGGAGCAAGCAAATTCAAATTTTTTTTATCAAAATTTTGACTGTATCTTTTTTTCTTTTTTTCGTGTTTACTCTTATGAACCAATGAAATACATATGGTTTGATACAAAATAAAGAGTCCGTCGTCTTTTACAGATAGACGAATCGGTTCAACAATCAATATTCCCTTTTTTATCAAATCTTTAAGAGTTAAATCTTTATTAAGTAGCAGTATATCCATACGCAATTCTTTTCTTTCTAAAGAGGCTATAGTAATTTCTATTGGATTTATCAACCTAAGTTGGAGACAATATACTTTTATATTATTGAGCAGTTTTTGATTCAAAGAATCACTCGATCTTAATTGAAAAAGCAAAGAATTTTTCAGTAAGAAAAGGAGTCTTATTCTTTTAGTACTCTCAGGTTTTTGTCTCTTTTTAGGCATTGTCATATCTGATCCTATATAATCTTCTTCAATACCGTTTTGTTGATTTGAGAGAACAGATTCATCTTTTGTTTTCATCTTGTATTCAGGATCCATTGGAATTACGATTTCGTCTTGATTTTGATTACGGTTCTTTAATTCAAACGATTTTTTTTCATTTGATTGTATAAAATTATTCGTTTTTTTTTTTCTATTGATGTTTTTATTTTCATTCAAAATTTCACTTACATTATAATTTGAAACAAGAAAATCAATTGGTATAATCCAAGGTTTCATTTTATATGTATTATAAAATAAGAAAAATTCAGAGAAAAACCAAGATTCCAGCTTTAATATGGGACAACTTAGTATTTCTTCATTCATTCTCATCCAATCAAAAAGGTTTCTTTTTTGATGGCATCGGTTTATTTTTTGAGAAATTGTGTGATAAAAAAGACCTTTATTAACCATTTTATCAATAATCTTATCCATTTTATCAATAATTTGATAATTTTTAGATTCAGTTTTAGTATTCTCATTCATACTAGTACGGATATTAACCCAGGTTTCAATGTCGACTTTCTTTGTAAGACAAAAACGGATAATTTTAAAATCCAAATATTTTCGATCTTTACTTTTTTCTAGATCCATAATCTTTTTTATTCCTAAAAAATTACTGCTAGGAATATTACACCACATGTCAATTAATTTGTGTTTATTTACTTCAAATGGTATCCCATAACTATATCTATATGAATCGTTCGTATCTTCATAATGAAAAATTTTCGATGATAAAAGATCATATTTATAGTTTTTTGTAAAATTATAGTTCTGATCTGGTAATAACAATAAACGGGTTTCGGAATTTTTTTTATTTTTGTAATTAATTAATTGTTTTTTTTGATATGAAGTCCTTTTGTTTTGTTGTAAATTTTTTTTTTCAACCTCCCAATGTTCAGTTACTCTATTTCGCCATTTTTGTGGTACTAGTTGAAACCATTTTATCTGAGGTAAATCGTAGTGATAATTATTTTTCGATTTTAACCAATTTTTCCATTGGTTGATTCCAGAATTCGTAAGTTTTTGAGTCTGTAATTCGGAATGCGTGATCCCTTGAGTTACAAAATAATCTTTTATTTCATTTTTAACAAATAAAGATATTCCAGCATATTGAAAAACCGATCGTAAGTTAAAAATGTTGGCTTGGGATAATTGGTAAAATACATAGGCTTGTGACAAAAAAGAAAAATCAGAAAAAATCTTCGAATTCTTATTAATATTATTAAGCAAAGGCAAAAATTGTTTTTTCATAGTCGAAATAAACTGAATTATATTGCTATTTGTCTTATCATTTCTTTCATGATTTGTTTCATTATTGTAAAAGGATTTATCAATCCACTTTTTTGTTGATTCAAGAAAAAGTTGTGCATTAATTCTGGGAATATTAATAATATATAGAACTATATCTACGTATATCCTTTCCCTAAAAAATGACAAAATATAATTGGATTTACGAATGAATCGGGCATTTTTTCTTTTTAATACTTGACCCATATTTTGGGTGGATTCGAATTTTTGAGTCCCATAATGGTTTTTGTTATAAATACTTTTTTTTTTAATATTGTCTTTTGAAATTTTTTCTATTTGATTTTTAATTGTCCTTGTTCTATTAGCCAATTCGTTTATTTTTTTTTCTGTCATTGAAGAATTTGTCCAATTTAGGTATCGGGTTTGAATAGCTGATTCATCAATCATATGATTTTTTATTTTCAAAGCTTTTTCTTTTTTTTTTTCAGTAGAATTAGAATTGTCTTTCAATTCAACTACTCGAATTGGATTTATGGTTGATATTTTTTTGCTTTTTTTTGTTAAAAATAGAAAGATTTCAATAATCCAATTCTTTTTTTCATTTGAAGATTTTAGAAAAAATTCGAAATTTTCGTTAATAATTTTGAAAATTTCAAAAAAGTTTTTTCTAAATTTTCTAATTTTTTTTTTGAGTTGTTTAAAAATAGGTTGAAAAAAGGGAGAGGATTTTCGGGATGCACCAAACAAAAAATCAGCTTCTGTTCCACAAACTGTTAAAAAACAAAAATTTTCTTCTTCACTTTCTTCTTTTTCTGTTATTAGAACTTGACGAGAAGTCATAGATTTGTGCCAAGGTTTTAAACAGAAAGGATATAATATCTTTATCTGAATACCATCTGTTAACCAATTTTTAGGAAATTCTGTTTCAGATAGTTGAACACCGTTATAGGTACATTTAACATGCATTTCCTTATTCCACTCGTTAAAATCTTCAGCCCACTCAGGAGATTGGAATAATAATATACGGCCGATATTTTTTGCTATTATCAATAAAGGTAATAGAATATATTTTCTAATAATTGACTGACTTATTAACATCAAACCCCTTATTATTTGAGCAAATGGAATGGTATCCCAGGCTTCGGCTATATCTATTCGTGTTTGTTTTTTTCTTTTTTCTTCCTCTATTTCAGCCTTTTCCTTTTGTTTCTTCTCCTTTAATTCTTCATCTTTATAATCAGAATTTTGAAATTCTGGAGTTTTTCCCATCCAATTTTGAAAAAGTGGTTGAATTAATTTCGAAAAATTAACAAAATAAGATTTCTCTATTCGGTTTAAAAAAAGGGGGGAATGTATATTTGCTTGAAACAAATTCCAAATAACTATTTTACGTCTTTGAACGCGCATGGAACCCTTGATTATGTCTCGACGAAAATCAGATTGTTGGGAATAACGTATCAAAGCGATTTCTCCCGGTTCCTCTGACTTATCCACGGTATTAGGCGAAGGATTCTCGGTATTCTCTTGCTTATCTGTATAAATTACTACACGTTTGGATTTTCTTGAGCGAATTTGATGCGTTACCATCTCGTTTTTTTCAATTTGTTTTTGATATTGTTCGATCTCATTGATTAATTTGTATGACCAACAAGGAACTTCTTTTTTTATTCCAATATAGTTTTTTGGAATTGTTTGAGTAAAATAAAAAGAATCCGCTATAATTGTATCAACTAAAAATTTGAAAAATACTTCTTGATCTTCCCAACCTATTTGCCTTTGTTCTGAAACTAAAGAAAAATTTTTCTGATTGAATGTCAATTTCCCTTTACTTATTAAAGTTACAAAATGTCTAATTTTGGATAATATTGATTTCTTTTTAAATGGATCTACTTTATGTTCAAATTCTTGGTAATTCAAATAATTATGCAGAATACTATGAATTTTATTTGTAAAAATTTCATCTAATAAATTTTTTATTGTAGTTTCATTTGATAAAACCTTGTTTTTTATTATATCGCGATGGGATCCATTTAATAAAGGATCATGTGTTTTTTCCAAAAATTCCTTTTGAGTTTTATCGTTGCATAATCGAGTTTTTTTATCGAGTACATCTATATAAAAGAATCCTTTGTCTAAAACTGTAATTCTCTTAGTAAATTCAGTGCTTAAATTGTTTTTTTTTTGTTTATTCGTATAAATCCAATAATTGTATAGTTCATCATCCGATTCTGAATTGAATTTTTCTGTTGTAGCTAAAGAAAGATTTTGTTGTATCATTTCCCAGAAAATTGAGAAACTGGGTGGATATGTAAAAGAAATTCTTTGTTTTCCATCATTTTGACATGGATAAAAAAAATATTGTGACATTTCATTTCTTACCGCTCTTTCGAATCGATCATTTTTTATATATCGAGTTGGACGATTCCAACGTTTATAGTCGAAAAGAAGAGCAAGAGGGTGTTTTTCAAACCAGAAAAGGTTTTTATTTTCTTCTTTAATTATTTTTAATAGTTCATCATCTTCATTATCTTCATTATCTTCATCATCTTCATTGTATTTTGCTGTTTCCGAATTGTCTCTATTCCCAGAATAAGAAGTTGAGCTATTTTTATAGGATGCTTCTTGTAAGTACAAGTGGAATTCATCCTTTGTTTTGTCCTTTCCATTCACTCGGATCTTTTCCGTTTCATCGATTTTGATTTTGTCCGGATCCTCCTTTTCTTCCGAAAAAAGGGAAGGAGAA